AAGAATTGAAAGAATGGTTCGGAACAAAGAAATGGAAGAACTAGAACCGTATGGATTTCCAAAGACTCCATGGATAGGAACTAAAAACGAGATATCGAAGTAGTTCTGATGATTCAGTATATCATCACTTCAATTCGGAGTTCTTAGTTACTTTGACCGGGTGGATCTTAGTGATGGAATAATAAGTAATAATTCATTGGTTGATTGTATCATTAACCATTTCTTTATTTTGGTGCGAGGAACTTACCATGAATCCACTGATTTCTGCCGCTTCCGTTATTGCTGCTGGATTGGCCGTAGGGCTTGCTTCTATTGGACCTGGAGTTGGTCAAGGTACTGCTGCGGGCCAAGCCGTAGAAGGTATCGCGAGACAACCAGAAGCAGAGGGTAAAATACGAGGTACTTTATTGCTTAGTCTGGCTTTTATGGAAGCTTTAACAATTTACGGACTGGTCGTGGCATTAGCGCTTTTATTTGCGAATCCTTTTGTTTAATCCTATTCTATAAACGTGAAAATACGTACTTCTTTTCTTATTTTATTGCCGTCGACTTACCGCTTGCTTCTTCGAATTATATCAAAACTTCACTCCACTTCTTCGTTGAGACAATACTCCGGGGAAGGCCTGATTTGAGGATGAGGAATTAGTAGATCCACTCGCTTTCTCACTTCCCGTCCTTAATTTAATGGAAACCCCTTTTGACTTTTAGGAAGCGTTGCAGGTATTTCGCAATTGACATGAAACCGGGGACCTAATAAGTATCTTATTGGGAACTTCAATTGAAATAAAATAATAATAAAGAATCCATTTTTGAAATTTGAAAATGATTTCAAATGAAATGAATATATTCATATTTAAAATAAGTCAATTAATAAAAAAAAAAAGAAATCAATAATAAAAAAACGGTACGAAGTGATACAAAAAGAACTCTGTTCGATTTTGTTAGTCCTATCTATAAGAGGAGAGCATATGAAAAATGTAACCGATTCTTTCGTTTCCTTGGGTTACTGGCCATCCGCCGGGAGTTTCGGGTTGAATACCGATATTTTAGCAACAAATCTAATAAATCTAAGTGTAGTGCTTGGCGTATTGATCTTTTTTGGAAAGGGAGTGTGTGCGAGTTGTGTATTTCAAGAATAGGCTGGATCCAACCGGCTGCACTTTCTTTTTTTTTATTTATAAATAGGGAAGAAAGGTGCACGATCTCGACGAATTACTTCTGAATAAATTAAGAAATCATATGTAAGAACCATAGCATTTCGTGACTCATTGGTAAATCAACTTTGATTCTCTATCAACCAATAATGGGGGACCATTAACATGGTTAAAGCTAAACCGCCTGAAGTCCAGGCACAACATGGTACTCTTTCTACCACTACGTTAGTACGGAGATGGTTTCAAAATGAATAGTTGGCAATTTATCCGATATAGAACACTCATATCGATAAAATGATTTGAACCATTTACTGGAAAAATGGGTGTCTCGCCCTTTTTTTATCCAATGCTGAATCGACGACCTATGTATAAAATAAGAAGAATTTTTTGGATTTGAAGAAAAAAAAACAACTTTGCTGACAATTACAGATTTTTTTTGTCTGGTCGGAAGAGTCCTCTGAATATTCTGGTCTTGTATCAGTTTCCATATCTTGGAATACGAACAGAGAAGAGAGGGTAGGCTCATTACATTAAAAGATATGGGAATGCTCATAACATAAGTAACTGAGCGTGAGAGCCAAATGAATCGAAAGATTCATGTTTGGTTCGGGAAGAGATCATGGAAGTGAAGTTGTGAAATGAATGGGAAAATAATCTACTTTCATTAAGTGATTTATTAGATAATCGAAAACAGAGGATTCTGAGTACTATTCGAAATTCAGAAGAACTACGCGGAGGAGCTATTGAGCAGCTCGAAAAAGCCCGGACTCGCTTACGGAAAGTGGAAATGGAAGCAGATGAGTTTCGAGTGAATGGATACTCTGAGATAGAACGAGAAAAACAGAATTTGATTAATGCCACTTATGAGAATTTGGAACGATTAGAAAATTACAAAAATGAAACCATTCATTTTGAACAACAAAGAGCAATTAATCAGGTCCGACAGCGAGTTTTCCAACAAGCCTTACAAGGAGCTCTAGGAACTCTGAATAGTTGTTCGAACAGCGAGTTACATTTACGCACCATCAGTGCTAATATTGGCATGCTCGGGGCCATGAAAGAAATAACTGATTAGCCCTTTTACTGTAGGCATTATTTTTTTTTTTTTCTCCCTTTGTTTCCGAAAAAGAATTAAGAGACACTAATGGTAACCATTCGAGCCGACGAAATTAGTAATATTATTCGTGAACGTATTGAACAATATAATCGAGAAGTCACGATTGTGAATACCGGCACCGTACTTCAAGTAGGCGATGGCATTGCTCGTATTCATGGTCTTGATGAAGTAATGGCAGGGGAATTAGTAGAATTTGAAGAGGGTACAATAGGCATTGCTCTGAATTTGG